AATAATTAATTCTCGCTGACCGCGTCCTATAGGAATCATCGAATCAATAGCAATAAGTCCGGTTTGCATAGGCTCATATACGGAACGTCTCGAAATAATACCTGGGGCGGGCGATTCAATTAACCGAGATTCCGAAGCTGAAATCTCGCCCCTACCATCAATAGGTTTAGCAAGAGCATTTATAACACGACCCAAATAAGCCTCGCTCACTGGTATCTGAGCAATTCTTCCTGTTGCTTTTACAGAACTTCCCTCTTGTATCATCAAACCGTCACCCATTAACACAACACCAACATTATTGGATTCCAAATTAAGAGCAATGCCTATTGTACCCTCTTCAAATTCTACTAATTCACCTGCCATTACTTCATCAAGACCATGAATACGAGCAATGCCATCACCTACTTGAAGTACGGTGCCAGTATTCACAATCTTGACTTCTCTATTATATTGCTCAATACGTTCACGGATAATATTACTAATTTCGTCGGCTCTAAGGGTTGCCATGAGTCTTGCTTAATTCTTTTTCAGAAGCAAAGGAAAAATCAATAAATAATACCTACAGTAGAAGGACTAATCAGTTATTTCTTTCATCGCCCCAAACATACGAATATTAGCACCGATAGTGCGTAAATGTAACTCGTTGTTCAAACAACTATTCAGAGTTCCTAGAGCTCCTTGTAAGGCTTGTTGAAAAACGCGTTGTCTGACTTGATTAATCGCTCTTTGTTGTTCAAACTGAATGGTTTCATTTTTGTAATTTTCTAATCGTTCCAAATTCTGATAAGTTGAATTAATCAAATTCAATTTTTCTCGTTCTATCTCGGAATATCCATTCACTCGAAACTCATCCGCTTCTATTTTCACTTTTCGTAAGCGGGCCTTGGCCTTTTCCAGCCTTTCAATGGACCCTTTGCGTAGCTCTTCTGAATTTCGAATAGTACTCAAGATTCTCTGTTTTCGATTATCTAATAAATCACTTAATGAAAGTAGATTATCTTCCCATTACAATTAATTTTAACAATTCCATGACCTCTTCCCGAACCAAACAGGAATCTTTCGATTCATTTGGCTCTCACGCTCACTTACTTATGGGGCATTCCCGTATCACTTTTTTATTTATATTTTTTTTTTATATATATAATATAATGAGCTTATCCTCTCTTTTCTGTTCGGATTCAAAAATATTGAAACGGATCGTTGATCCAAGACCAGAATATTCGGAGGACTCTTCCGACCAGACAAAAAATCTGTAATTATCGGCAAAGTTGTTTCTTTTTTTTTATTCAAATCCAAAAAATTCCGCTTACTTTATACATAGGTCGTCGATTCCGCATTGGATAAAAAAAGGAGGGGATTCCCGTTTTTCAGTAACAATAAAAGGTTCACAAATCATTTTATCGATATGAGTGTTCTATATCGGATAAAATGCAAGGATTCGTTTTGAAACTCTCGCCATACTAACATAGTGGTAGAAAGAACACCAATGTTGCGTCCAGACTTAAAACAATTTAGCTTTAACCATGTTTAGGGCCCCATATTATTGGTTAATAGAGAATCAAAGTGTATTTACCAACGAATCACGAAATGCTACGGTTCGTACATATGATTTCTGAATTGATTCAGAAGTAATTCGCGGGATCGTGCACCTTTCTTTCCTAGTTATAAAGAAAAAAGTGCAGCTGGTTAGATCCAGCTTATTCTTGAAATAAACAACTCGCACACACTCCCTTTCCAAAAAAAATCAATACACCAAGGACTACACTTAGATTTATTGGATTTGTTGCTAAAATATCGGTATTAAATCCGAAACTCCCGGCGGACGGCCAGTGACCCAATGAAACGAAAGAATCGGTTACATTTTTCATATGATCTCCTCTTATAGATAGGACTGACTAAATTGAACAGAGTTCTTTTTGTATTACTTCACCCTTTGTTGATTTTATTTTTTCCGTATTTCTCAATTTATTTAATTTCAATTGAACTCCCCCCCCCCAAAAAAAAATACTTAATTATAATTAGGTCCCAAGCCAGGTATCATATCAATTACGATATATCTCGTTCGTTGCAAGGCGCACTAAAAAAGGGGGTTCCATTGGACCGAGAACGGGAAGGAAAAAAGCGAGTGGATCCGCTAATTCCTGATCCTCAAATTAGTCCTTCCCACGGGGTATTGTATTATCTCAACGAATAAGTTAAAGTTATTGTAGGATTGAAATCTTGATATAATTTTGAAAAATTAAGCGGCAAATCTAAGATAATAAAATAAGAAAGATAAAAATAAGACTTTCCCATTTATTTCGAGGATTAAACAAAAGGATTTGCAAATAAAAGCGCTAATGCCACGACCAGTCCATAAATTGTTAAAGCTTCCATAAAAGCCAGACTAAGCAATAAAGTACCTCGTATTTTACCCTCTGCTTCTGGTTGTCTCGCGATACCTTCTACGGCTTGGCCCGCAGCAGTCCCTTGTCCAACTCCAGGTCCAATAGAAGCCAGCCCTACAGCCAATCCAGCAGCAATAACGGAAGCAGCAGAAATCAGTGGATTCATGGTAAGCTCCTCGCATAAAAATAAAGAAATGGTTAATGATACAAGCAACCAATGAATTATGGCTTATTATTCCATTACTAAGATCCATCCAATCGAAATAACTATGAAATGAACTACAAATTAAAAGTAATGAGATTATTGAATGAGCAGAACTATTTAGATCTCGCCTTTTTAGTTCCTATCCATGGAGTCTTTATGAATCCATAATCAATCGGATCTAGTTCTTCCATTTCATTATTTATTTGTTCCGAGCCGTTCTTTCAATTATGCACTCTTTTTCTTCTATTCTATATGCTTGATTTCATCTGTTTATTCATTCGGCGGGGCCCATACGAAACGAAAAAGTCTTTCTATTGTAATTTGTAATATAACTAGTAAAGATCTAATATCACATATACATGATTTCTTCGATAACGTAAACCAAAAATTCACATCTTATATTCAACCCGATTCTAGAATCATTCTTTGAAACATACGGAAGGGTTGAATTATAGACATTAAAAAAATTATGTATATCCAGCTCGACCCCACCCCTAACCCATTTTTTATGAATCTCATTTGTAAATTATTAGTTCCTTTTATTTATCATTATCGCGCATTAATACAAGCATGAATACAAGCATGAATACAAACGGACTAATTTCTTAGTCTGAATCCTTACATATCAATATATATAAATATTGGAGATCCAATTGCATGCAATGAATTCGAATTTGGATCCATATCAACCAGTGAATTGAATAAAATCAAATGAAATGGGAATAGTTCCACAAGAACATTCATTTTTTTTATCGCACATCGGAACTGGATAACATAACAATTCTTATCCAAATTATGTATGAATCATAATAAATAAGGATTGACTGAACAAATATAGAGAAATAGAATGAATATTGAAGTGAAGGGCGTATGGCATAAGTGGCCCAAACAGAAATCTTGGGAAAAATATTTGATTTTTTAGATCCGCTTCCTTCTTTTTTGACAACTGAATTCCATATCGTAATCTTTTTTACTACTACTCTAAATCATATATACCCGATATTGTATCTATTTTGTTCCAGAATGGATTATATGAACCGCCCATACATTGCGTTGGTATAACTAAAAAAGAATATTTTGAAAGCTAGTCAATGATGACCCTCCATGGATTCCCCTATATAAGCCGCCGCTAAGGTTGCGAAAATAAGAGCTTGAATACCGCTTGTAAATAATCCAAGAAACATGACAGGTATAGGAACTACTGAAGGGACTAAAGAAACAAGAACAACAACTACTAATTCATCAGCCAATATATTACCAAAAAGTCGAAAACTAAGTGATAAGGGTTTTGTGAAATCTTCTAGGATATTGATTGGTAAAAGTATTGGAGTTGGTTGAATATATTTACCGAAATAACCCAATCCCTTTTTTGTAAGACCCGCATAGAAATATGCTATTGACGTAGGTAAAGCTAAAGCAACAGTAGTATTTATATCATTCGTGGGTGCGGCTAACTCCCCGTGAGGTAACTGTATGATTTTCCAAGGCAAAAGAGCCCCCGACCAGTTGGAAACAAAAATAAATAAAAACATAGTTCCAATAAAAGGAACCCAAGGGCCATATTCTTCTCCAATTTGAGTTTTGCTCAAGTCTCGAATGAATTCAAGGACATATTCGAAAAAATTCTGACCGTCGGTCGGAACGGTTTGTGGATTCCGAACAGCTATAGTAGCAGAACCTAATAAGATAGCAATTACGAACCAAGAAGTAATAAGTACTTGGGCATGGACTTGGAAACCTCCTATTTGCCAATAGAAATGTTGGCCTACTTCTACACCGGATATATCGTATAACCTTTTTAGTGTGTTGATGGAACATGGTAGAACATTCATATTGCCCTCTGATATAAATAGAACTTAAAAAGGAATTATTTTTATTCAACCATCTCTTTATTGATTCGCCTACTTTAATTGAATTGTATATTTCGAATACTAAGTAATAATTACATAATATCCCCAGCAATTTTGATCTCTTTTTCGATATTCAGGATATAGTAACCGATTCTATAAATTAATGGAATTCACGAAGTAATTGACTTATCTTATTATTAATCAACGATTTCTTATATAGCTAGAACGACCCTCACAAATTGCGGATACTAATTTGTTAAGAATTAATCGGATTGAAGCTATGGCGTCATCATTGGCTGGAATCGAAATATCTGCAATATCTGGGTCACAATTTGTATCGATTAAACAAACTGTTGGAATTCCCAAAGTAACACATTCTCGAAGAGCTGTATATTCTTCTTGCTGATCGACGATGATTACAATATCAGGCAACCCCGTCATATATTTGATGCCACCTAGATATGTTTGCAAGTGAGATAATTGTCTCTTCAACATTGCCGCATCTCGTTTCGGAAGACGGTTGAGTCTTCCCGTCTTTTGTTCCGCTCTCAAATCCCT